CGAATTCGTAATAGTCCCTCCTGTGATACTCCATCCACCCCATGAATTGGTTATTCCTAAACGAGTCATGAAAGGTATAACAAACATACCTTGTCTCCACATTGGATCAAGAACAGGGTCAGAGGGGTCAAAAACTGCCAATTCATATAAAGCCATCGAGCCGGCCCAACCAGCAACCAGCGCTGTATGCATTATATGGACAGAAAGCAAACGGCCGGGATCATTCAATACAACGGTATGAACACGATACCAAGGCAAACCCATGGAAATACCCCTTCTATCAATAGAAAAGAAACAATAAATAACTTTATTGCATTGGAAAAAGAGGTAAAAAGAGGGGCCTCTTTTACCGCAAATTTTTTCGGAGAAAGGTTAAAGATTCATGCATCTTTGTTCTCTTCTTTTAATAGGAACGGAATAGTTTTGTTCGTAGGAACAAAGAGAAGCAGGTCTATTTTAGACCCGATAAGGATCAATACGCAATGGTTATTGGTTCTTTTTTTCTATGAGGAAAATGCTTCCCTATTTGTTCCTCATTTAAAAGGCCTACATTTTCGTACAAATGGTCCTTTATTCATTCTCTAATGATCTTTTGAATCAGAAAGATCTGTGGATAAATATAGGATAAGAGCCTGTAGTCTTCATTATTAATAGAAGTAAAGAAAGACGTGACACCACACGGTTGCGCTTCCACATCAAAGTACATTAGAGTTCTTAAGTAAAGAATTAAGTCCATTTCATTTCAATGCCAGTTGGTGTTCCAAAAGTACCTTTTCTAAATCCCAATCCCGAACCCGAGCCCGATTCCGCAGTTGAAGAAATTGATAGCATGGAGGAAAGGGCTACTTGGGTTGACTTATAGTGCGACTTGTCAGATATATTGGGTCGTATGGGATTTCCCCATTTTCTCCCCCGATCGAGATATCCTCCCATTCGCCCAAAACAAATTTTTGAATTTTCAAAAACAGGAAGCGTGAAGTGCAATTAGATCCATTTTTGGGGGGTATCCGGATGAATATTCTAAATTAGAAGAATTTATGGTTGGCTTGGTTGAACCACTAAAATGAAGTATCCAGGCTCCGTTTAGAAAAAGCCCCAATCCGTACTTCCATACTCTAGCTATCTAGGATTTCTACTTGTATCCTAAGTAAGTAAAATAGAAATATATCTTTCTATTTATTCCTTTTTAAAATGAAAATCTATGAATAAATAGAAAAAGGAATGATCACAAAATGCCAATCAATCGAGTAATATGACAAACATGCCAAATATTTGACGGAAGACATGAAATGAATTGAAAAAAAAAAAAAAAGGAATTCGTAGCAAAAAGAGGCGGTATTGGTAGCATTTGTACTATATGTGCAAATAGAAATCGGGCAGATCTTGACTCGAAGCAAAGCAGAAACCTAAAAGAATTGACGAAGCCCGGCCTGTTCAGGAACAAGAAAAAAATATCGTGATTTGGATTGGATCGCGATAAAAGAGTATATCAATGAGAAATGAGTTTGATAAGTTTAAAAGAGGGCTGGAATCTACACATTGATTCTTTTTTTCACGGTTTTTGTTGAACCGTTTGGTGAACCGTATGCATCAAAAGATGCATGTACGGCCCCTAAAGGATAAAATAAAATTTTATCCTAATTAACCGACTTTATCGGCAAAGACTCCTTTTTTTAGGCCAAGACTTGCAAGAGGAGATTGCAAATAACATCGTGGGTCTTATGATCTATCTCAGTATAGAAGATCCTTACTGGAATCAAACCTTGTATATAAACTCTGTTGGCGGATTTGTATTTCCCGGACTAGCTGTTTATGATACTATTAACTTTGTGCCACCAGACGTAAAGACAGTATGCCTGGGAATAGCCGCCTCGATGGCATCCGTTATCCTGATCGGAGGAACCGTTACAGAACGTTGCGCATTCCCTAACGCTTGGCGCCAATGAGTTTCGTTTTTTATTTCAAAGAAAAAAGAAGACTATGCCTTCGCCATATGAAATATGAATATTAAGTAATAATAGCATGGCACTTTGAATTCGATACGAGAAAACTTTTTTTTGTGTTTTTTTTTCAAAACATTAGATTATGTATCGAAAGAGTAGTATGAAATACGGGGCATCCCCAATTTAATCTTATCTCTTATCTATCGCGGACCCTTTTAAGTTTAAGCGTACCAAACCTTTTTGTTTTCACACCAGAAAGCTCTTATCTTCAAAATCTTTCTATCATAAAAGAGTCAAAAAACTTTGGGATTGTTGAATCACAGACGAAATATATAAAGCAGCGGAGCCATCATAGTATTTTTGAACTTCTTCGAAAGGAAGGGTGGTAAGTGGATCATTTAACGATCTGGGTCTGATAGGCCCCTATTTTCCCGTTCGTCGAGGGGAATTCAAAACAAATTCCATTGTAAAGCCGTATGCAATGTGCAAAAGATGCCTGTACGGTTGTTCAATTCTTTTTTTCTTATTCTTTATCTTCTATTCTCGGCCTTATCGTGGGAGATGAAAGAAGACCTTATTATATGTATCATCAGGGTAATGATCCATCAACCTCGTATGGTTGATTTTGACGACCGGATTTTGGAACTTGGTTTAGAAGGGGATACACTCTTACATTTGCGCGATTGTGTCATACAAATTTATGTCCAGAGAACAAACAAACCTCCTTGGGTTGTAACTGCAGACCTGGAAAGGGATACTTTTATGTCAGCAGACGAAGCGGTAAATTATGGAATTATTGATGGGGTATATATTTTCGAAGACGAAGATGAAGAATAAAAAAAAGACGGGACCTCTTGATACACCCCAGGTAATTGAAGACCGCCTATTATTTAACAGAAATAAATAAAAAGTTTGGACAAACTTTTACCGGAAGCTTCTTCTTCTATTCTCTAGATTAAGAGAGAAGAAGCTTCCGGTTAGGATGGATCTAAACCAGTCCATTAGGTATACGGTTTAGCATGCCAACTAGTAACCAACTTATTAGAAACTCAAGACAGCCAGTCAGAAAAAAAAAGAGAACCCCTGCTCTTAGGGGATGCCCTCAGCGCCGAGGAAGATGTACTAAGGTGTATGTGTGACTCGTTCAGATCATGGACTCGGAAAATCATTTTCCAGTATCAACGATCAGTACCGGAGAATAAAAGAGAATGAACTCCATTTACTATCTAACAAAATGGATCCTATCATATTCTTCTACTGGGTCTGAAATTTATGGTTTTCATTGGTTCAAATCCAATCACCTTCATTTTGAATTTAAGATGAGAAAGAATTCCCCATTGGTAGCAAATGCTTATCCCATTAAGCGGGGAAATCCTATTTAATTTAAAAAGCCGAAAGAGTATACCTACCTCTATTCTTTCAAGAACGGACTAAGATGGTCAGCTATCCAGCAAATCTTTCTAATTAAATACCGTTACTGTATAGGTAGATCTCGTTGTGAAAGATCTATTTCTGAATAATAGATAGGTAGAGCCGAAGAGTGTGAACTGTACAAGTTCCCAATAAAAGAAAAAGGGGGCTCCGGTGTATAGAGGAGACCTAACCGTTTAACAATAAGAAAAAACCATAGAAACGATGGAACCCACTATTTCATTATTGACTTCTTTCTATTTACTCTTTTTTATTACTAGGTCTTATTGGTACTTAGTATCAATATCCTTTTTGATTTCAAGGTGCAATGCCTAGAAAAAATCGTGGTCGGGAAGGTTATCGTAGCAAAAGCCATTGGAATTTTGATTTTATACATAGGAAAAAAGCGTTTTGTTATTAAAAAACTAGGAAAGGGAAAAGAATAACTGAAAAAAAATCCATTACCATTAGTTATTCGTCGAAATTTCATTTATTTCATTTAATGACCAGAATTAAGCGAGGCTCTATAGCTCGGAGACGTAGAGCAAAAACACGTTTATTTGCATCAGGCGCTCGAGGAGCTCATTCAAGGCTTACTCGACTTATTGCTCAACAGACAATAAGAGCTTTGGCTTCGGCTCATCGTGATAGAGATAAGAAAAAGAGGGATTTTCGTCGTTTGTGGATCACTCGAATAAATGGAGTAATTCGCCAAAATGTAGTATCTTATAGTTATAGTCAATTAATAACTAATATGCACAAGGAACAGTTGATTCTTAATCGTAAAATGCTTGCACAAATAGCTATCTCAAATAGGAATTGTCTTTCCATAATTTCCAGTGCGATTCTAAAATAAGGAGATTGGGATGAATCCACCGAACTCTTTTAATTTCATTAATTAATTGAGTTCTCTGGAGGATGAACTCCGGGAAGGTAGAGTAGAAATCAATTAGGATGAGAAAATAGGAGAATATGATAAATTCGTCAAAATGGGCGAACGCACTGAATAAAAAAAAAAGGCCTCTTCCCCGATTCTTTTTTTTCTTACGCCACAGAAATCAAATTCGGATTTCATTATTTATTCAATAGAAGAATAAGCCTATTTTTTTTTTCTTTTTCTAAAGCCCTTTGTTCTCTTTTTTCTGGCGGCCGACTCCCTTCTTTTTATTTCGAATAGTTTATCACTAGCATGAAAAGGTAACGAAGATAAAATACGAGCTTGTTTTATAGCAAGAGTAAGACATCGTTGTTGTTTTAAGGTCAATCTATTCACCCGTCTAGATAAGATCTTTCCTTGTTGACTAATAAATCGACCAATTAAACTAATGTTTCTATAATCAATTTCCCCTGGTTGGATCGGGGACGAACGCTGCCGAACAGATCGCTTTTTTTTCGAAAGAGGTCGCTTTTTTTTCGAAACAGGTGGCTCGGTAACAAGTGGCTTTTTTTTCGAAAGAGGTCGCTTTTTTTTCGAAACAGGTGGCTCGGTAACAAGTGGCTTTTTTTTCGAAACAAGTGGCTCGGTAACAAGTGGCTTTTTTTTCGAAAGAGGTTGCTTGGGTTTAGCCATGATTTCTTTATTCCTTATCCCGAAAATACCGTTTCGATCGGATCAAAAATGATTTATTTATCAAGTTCTTTTTAGAATTCAAAAGGGGGGCTTTCTATAGAATAGATTAGAATATTATAGAATAATCATCATATTCTATATATTATGTATCTTTAAGGTGCATAATTCTAATTAATGTGAATGTCGTTTTTATGTTCCTTTGAAAGGTGACACGGGAATATTGGGTTCGATCTACTCCTTTATCTCCCTGTGAATCGTATGTTTGTGACAATAGGGACAGAATTTTCTCAATTCCAATGTACTGGGCGTATTTTTTGGATTCTTTTGAGTAAGATATCTGTAAATGCCCGGGGATTTCTTTTTTTTTTTATTAACACGATTTTGAACACAATCGGTACATTCCAAAGTAACCCTTCCTCTCTTCTCTTTACCCTTAGCCATAAACTTCCTTGTGGTTTTTTGATTCACCCAACTCCTTTCTATTTCCGATCCAAAACAAAGAAAAGGAACGAAAAAAAAGAAGTTGCTACCTCGAAATCGGATTATGAAAGATTTCGTTGCAATCAAGATAATCAAATAATATGAACTATTACGTAATACAAGGATTTCTAACTTTCTCTATTTCTATTTAGACTTGCAGTTCAGCATTTCGTTTCAATATCCTGTCCAAGACTCTTCCCTAAGCAAAGCACATTTACGCTTCCACTCTATTATTAAGAAAAGGGTAACCTGAAGACGACTTGGGTCGAGCTCCCTTATTTTCTTTCTTCTTTTTTTCTCTGACTCTTACCACCCGTTCCTATTCTCTTCTATCTCCTTAATAAATAAAGAAAGGGGGAGAGAGATTAGTCACAGATATTTGACTGTGATTGTATCTCTAATCTTCTTCATCCCTTCCCATATCAAAAACTAGAATGAAAAAAAGGGGAATATTAACGCATCCGGAAAAAAACGATTAATCTCTATCAATAGACCTGCTAAAGCCCCGAACCATATAGTACTTAGTACCGGCGCCGCGGAGAGATATGTTTTTAGATCTCGCATTTCAAATCCTCCCTCGGAATTCTATATTATAATACATATATGATCGGATGTATCTGTAATTAAGGACCACTTGTCTTTATATGAAAAATTCACAATTCAAATTGTAATTTACAACGATTCGGTAAATAATATTTTGACTTTCCTAAAACAGAAAACAAAGATATGCTTCCCCTCTGCCTGAACTGAGTATTTCAGCCAACTATTTCTTTCTAGTTTTATTTATGACTAGTTGAATATTGCATGTGTAGATAAACTTTTTTTTTCTATTTAGAAAATAGATTTCTATTCTCTTTCTATGTGTTATAGGAGACCAAAAAAAGAAATGGCAAGATAAATTATCTATTTCAATAGAGGAAATACGGATATGGAAAACATTACAGAGATTCTCTAGAATGACACTGTAGACCAATTGTAAAGGGATGTAGCGCAGCTTGGTAGCGCGTTTGTTTTGGGTACAAAATGTCACGGGTTCAAATCCTGTCATCCCTATTATTGCCCCCCCTGAGCAATAAGGAGAGATTCGTTGAGGTCGATTCCAATTGGACATACATATAGAATTGACTATCCTATAGTTTTGATATCTATCCTATATCAAAACTGCATTGGGGATTACAAAAAGAAAGAACCCTCTTTTTTTTAAGATAAAAAGAGAAAGAAGCGCTCTTAGTTGAGTTCGGCAGAACATCGATTTCTAAAACCCGATGTCGTAGGTTCAAATCCTACAGAGCGCGGTTCCATTCTTCGTGGATCCAAAATGAGACTGAAATGAAAGAAAGAACCCTTTTTTTTTAAGATAAAAAGAGAAAGAAGCGCTCTTAGTTCAGTTCGGCAGAACACGAGTCTCCAAAACTCGATGTCGTAGGTTCAAATCCTACAGAGCGCGGTTCCATTCTTCGTGGATCCAAAATGAGACTGAAATGAAATGATTGAAGAGGAATCTGAACTTGACCTCCCGTGGATAAAAGAAAGGAGCAGGTCAGTCAAAAAAAGAAATGCTAATAAATCAAAGGCCCAAACGATCACCGCGTTTGTATTGTAAATATGCAGTTACAAATAATCCAGTCAAAGTAATAGGAATTAGACCCAAAACGATTCCAAATAAAAAAACTTCAATCATTATCAATTTCGTTGAAGAGGAAAAAAGAGAGGTAATATATATCTCTAAATAGGAATCCGTCTTACCCCTAAATTGAAATCTCAACGACCAATAATTTACAATTGAGGCAGTACAAAACTCTAGAATCTATGATAGGTCGAGAAAGATTTCGTTTTCTCAATTCTTCATTGAATTCATTTCTCATTTCAAATAAGTCGTATCTTGCTCAGACCAATAAATAGAGCTGAGGTTATAGTTAAAGCGACGAGTAGAAAACCGAAATAACTAGTTATAGTCAACATGAAGGAATTCAATGAAATCTGTTTTTTCTACATATGTTTAGAAAGCACTTCCCTAAGTTTCCCTTTTGGAAAGTAAAGATGGGAGGATAAGCCAAAATACCAATTGGAAGACTAAGTTCAATTGGTATTTGTTGA